AAAAAGACTGAAATATTCTCATTATAAACTAAGCGGGGCTGGTGTTTTTACAAGAAATCTCTAGCCAACCTTCTTGTAGAAGATCTTTCCTTAACATCAAGCATGTTGGTATTAGATAAAAAAAGTTACTCCAACAATTTCTTTGTCTTCAACGCCCTTTAATTTGCAGGAATTAGTCACTTCAACAGTCTTCGATGGTTATACGGGTATCCAAAATACGAACGAGATGGATGTTTGTTGTCCCAACCATTGTTAGTCCCGATCCTGATAAGGAAAAGGGATAATTTATAACAAAGTTTTCGTGTGTTGATTCCTAGGAGTAGTGCTTCTTCCCCTATGCCCCCTATTGGTACTAGTGGAGTAGGGTTGACCTAACCCATAGGTGTAACCTTTCGCTCAATACTCTAGAATCGACAATTGAAGCATCTGAGGCTGCATTAATCGGGGATACACGACAGAAGGCGTTGTTTTATTTACAAACTTCACCTTCAACAAGCGTAGATTTATTTCCATAATTTTTTTCTTCCTATCCCGAATAATGTTGTCTTTCTCTTAAGACTGAGAGCGGTAAAAATATAAAAAAAAAATAATCAAATCGCACCATCTCTGTAATAGGTGAATGCCTCTTTTTCTCCCGAAGTTGTCGGAATTATTCGTAATAAGATATTGGCTACAATTGAAAAGGTTTTATCAATAAAATTTCCATTTATCCCAGATCTAGACATAGGTGTATTAATTCTATAATTTATTTAAATTCCCTTTCGTGAGAAAACGATCCCACAAACAAAGGAATTGTGCAGTACGAAATAACATAAAAACGGATTCATTAAAATAAAATAAAAAGAAAGACCTTTTACTCAAATTGTTTCTTTTTGACAGGAATCAATAAAAAAAAAATCCGGGGGCGGTTCATGAATTTGGAATAAATTTATGGGTTAAGAAGTTGGAGTAAAGAGTTGTTGTTGAAAAATCTAAAACTGGAAAGGAATTTTATAATTTTTATGAAAATTGAATAATAGTGTAAACTAAATAGAATCATGATTTAAAGGTATCCATTAAACACAGTCTAAAAAAAATATATCGATCATTGGATTCGTTTCAATTGAGTGATTTAATCCGGTATAAATATTAGAAAGGGCGGAAACACCATCTTCGCAAACATGAATAGATATATATCCTTATTTTACAATTTTTGGATTTATCTTTATCCCCAGCCTCGGAGGAAGGATTTTTCTTTGATGAAAAGTTTTCTATTTTTAGAGTTAAAATTGAATATACATACCTATCCAAAATAATATGAATGACTCACTATTCACTCGGTTTTTGGGCCATAATCATTATGTGGGAGAGATGGCCGAGTGGTTCAAGGCGTAGCATTGGAACTGCTATGTAGACTTTTGTTTACCGAGGGTTCGAATCCCTCTCTTTCCGTACTCGTCAACTGATTCACCAATGTTACTGACTGCAATGCATCAAATAAGAATGGATACTCCAACAGTTAGACCTTTCTTTGATATAGATTATCTATCCCTACCCCGAATTTCTGTGGTACGAAAAATACTGGACAAAATCGACAAGGAATGAAAATACCCTACCGATCTATGATACATGAATAAGAGAAAAATCCCCAGATGAAACCCCTTACCTTACTTACCCCCGGTCCCTTTACTTAAGCCAAAACTAAGGGGGCAAAATTGCCCGAACCCTTGTTATTTTAGTTAGGGTTAAGTCTGACGAGAGTAATATTCTACAACTAGCAATTCGTTTATTTTCAAACCGACCCATTTACTATCTATTATTTGATTGACTAATCCTTCATATTGGAATGGGTGAAGAGTCAAATGTTTTGGTAATTCCTCACGGGGGGGTGAATCAAGATAATTTTGAATCAGAGCCCTGGATTTTTGCTCATCCCTCACTGTAATAATATCTCGGGGTTTGCAGCGATAACTTGGTATATCTACTATACGACCATTAACTAAAATATGTCTGTGGTTAACTAATTGGCGGGCTTGAGGAATAGTCGAAGCCATACCTAATCGAAAAAGGATGTTATCTAAACGCATTTCAAGTAATTGTAGTAAAACCTGACCTGTTGATCCTTTGGCTTTTCCGGCGATCCGAACGTATTTAAGTAATTGTTGTTCTGTAAGACCATAATGAAAGCGCAATTTTTGTTTTTCTTCTAAACGAATACGGTATTGAGATTTTTTGCCGGGGCGCGATTGGTTTCTAAGATCGCTTCCGGTTCTAGGCTTTTTACTAGTTAGCCCCGGTAAAGCCCCCAGACGACGGATTTTTTTGAAACGAGGTCCTCTGTAACGCGACATAAAGACTCCTTATTTTTTATGAAATTTCATAAAACAAAATTAAAACTAAACTAAAATATGATAAATTAAGCGAAATTTACTGAAGTATTACAAAGAATAAATAATTAGAGGAATTGTATCAATATCCGTACCTTAATTGTATATAAATAATTGTATTATATAAATAAAAAGAATTTTAAATAATAAAAATTTAGGGTTCTTTTCTTATCTTAATTGATTTGTTCTACAGAGATCGAACTCCTCCAATACAATTTTTATTCATAATTGGAAGTTCCTACGAAATAATAGAAATAGATCAGTGACCTTTGGGAAAAGGGAAAGAAGTTTTTCACTTTGATTTCACATTATCCATTAAATTATGTAAAAAATCAAACAAATGTAGAAAAGCCGGCTATCGGAATCGAACCGATGACCATCGCATTACAAATGCGATGCTCTAACCTCTGAGCTAAGCGGGCTCGCATAACATAAATTGTACACATATACTAATTTAGTAAACTACTGAGATATTAATTGTTCATTCTTAGCTATTTCATAAGAAATATTATTTATATAAATATAAAAATAAATATATAAAATATATATAAAGAATATTTCCAAAAATATTGGATATTTGAATATTAAATTTCGATCTATTTCTCAAATATATGTTTATCGATAATTAATATCTTAATTAGCTTAATTAAATAGTAAGATTTTTTTTTTACTATTCTATAGTACTATGTTTTTTTGATATTTTATTATATTTCATATATATTATATATGAAATATATTTTCATTTTTTTATATATTTTATTTAGAATTTTTTATATATTTTATTTAGAATTATCTTCTAATTATAAATTAACGGAATGATTGTTTATAGCCATTTTATTAGTTATGGCTAGTAATTAAATTTAAAATTAATAATACTCAAATTTTCCTTTTTTTTGTTATGTTATAGAGGGTCTGCCCTAAGAAAAGGATAAGAATAAAATGAAAGATAAAAGTGTAATTCAGATCATAATGAAACACTCCTCTGGTTTCATTCGAAAAGGTGAAAGCTAAGATGAAAAAAAAAAAAAGAATCGACCGTTCAAGTATTCAAAATTACACGGATAGAAATAGGGGCATATCTAAGTATAATAAATATATTATATATAGTATAATATATATGTTATGCGGTATATATCTATATTGAATTTCTGATATATAAATGTGATATAGAAATGATAGAATCATTTCTGATTGGACCAAATACTGGTCTCCGATAGAGATCAAAGAAAATAGACAAGAAATCAAATAGTAGAAAACACTTTTCAATATAGGAACCGGTATCTAATGAATTCAACGGTTCCAGCATAATATAAACGAAAGAAAAAAGGGTGACGGCATCATAATGTGATCCTAATCACAAAACAAAAAAGGGGATATGGCGAAATTGGTAGACGCTACGGACTTAATTGGATTGAGCCTTGGTATGGAAACCTACCAAGTGAGAACTTTCAAATTCAGAGAAACCCTGGAATTAAAAATGGGCGATCCTGAGCCAAATCCTGTTTTATTAAAACAAACAAGGGTTTCATAAACCGAGAATAAAAAAGGATAGGTGCAGAGACTCAATGGAAGCTGTTCTAACAAATGGAGTTGGCTGCATTGTGTTAGTAAAGGAATCCTTACATCGAAACTTCCGAAAGGATGAAGGATAAACCTATATGCATACGTATAGTACTGCAATACTATCTCCAAATGATTAATGACGGCCCGAATCTTTATTTTTTTATATTTATATGAAAAATGAAAGAATTGTTGTGAATCGATTAAAAATTGAAAAAAGAATCGAATATTCATTGATCAAATCATTCACTCCATCATAGTCTGATAGATCTTTTTAAGAATTGATTAATCGGACGAGAATAAAGATAGAGTCCCATTATACATGTCAATATCGACAACAATGAAATTTATAGTAAGAGGAAAATCCGTCGACTTTAGAAATCGTGAGGGTTCAAGTCCCTCTATCCCCAAAACGAAACGGTTGACTCCCTAATTATTTATCTTTTATCATTTTGTTAGCGATTCAAAATTCGTTATGTTTCTCATTCATTCTACTCTTTCACAAACGGATCTGAGCGGAAATTTTTTTCTTATCACAAGCCTCATGTGTTATATATATGATACACGTACAAACGAACATCTTTGAGCAAGGAATCCCCATTTAAAATTAAAATTGAATAATTAACAATATATATCATTATTTGTACTGAAACTTAGAATTTTTTTTTGAAGATCCAAGAAATTCTATACAGGGCCTGTATAATACTTTGTAATACTTTTTTCGTTTTTCTAATTGACATAGACCCAAGTCCTATATTAAAATAAAATGAGGATGATGCGATGTGTCGTGACTGGTCGGGATAGCTCAGCTGGTAGAGCAGAGGACTGAAAATCCTCGTGTCACCAGTTCAAATCTGGTTCCTGGCACATGAGTAATTTGTATGAGTATACATTCTACAAATTAATTGATATGGGTCAACATACATATTCATTATATAGTATAGATCTAGTATAGATCATGTAGATCATGATACATATTTATCCATCTAAATGTCGGAGATATACCCCTTAATATTTATATTTATATATTAATATATATATCATATGTATATATAATATGTATATATAGTATAC